ATCTTTACTGAATGTGACATTGGCTCTATTAATTTTTGAACATCAGCAATTTTCGATCTAGTAAACTTGTAAATGAATCATATATTTCGACACCAGATGAATCAATGATTTACCAGAATTTTTCTAATCAATCTACCTCTGGATCAATTCATAAGAGAGGGCCAAGATACTTTGATTTCTTACGTTTTCGCAAACATGATCATACGTTATACATGGGAATTTGAATTGATAAATATTAGAATTTCAATATTCGAAATTCGAATTTTTCTGATAATACTATTTATTCAACAAATTCGATTGATTGATACGAGTTGATTTTCTGTTACGATAAATTGACGAAACAATAGCCGGTCCAATAGCTGCTTCAGCGGCTGCGATAGCTATAACAAAAATTGAAAAAATATTTCCTTTTAATTGGCGACTATCAAAAAAATCAGAAAAAGCTACGAAATTTATATTAACCGCATTCAGTATAAGTTCAAGACACATAAGGGCTCTAACCATATTTCGGCTTGTGATCAATCCATAGATACCGATAGAAAATAAATAGGCACTCAAAACAAGTACATGTTCGAGCATCATTGACCAACTCCTTATCAATTTTGATTCATTTCAATATGAACAACACTTCAACAGATTCGATTGACTAGAGAATATAACAAGTACAGACCAAAAGAAGATATTGGTAATAAGTCGAATAAGAAAATTCTTTTAAACATAAACACTCTTTCACTTCCCCATTCACATGTAAAATTCAAAGGAAATGGAGATAAAATAAATAGAACAAAATGGAATTTAGATTGATATTATTAGTTCTATTCTTACTGGCGAGCCACGACAATTGCACCGATCAAAGCAGCTAAAAGAATTATTGAAATGAGTTCAAATGGAAGAAAAAAATCTGTTGATAAATGAATTCCAATTTGTTGACTATTATTTATCAAATCTTGCTCTATAATCTGATTTGATCTTGTAGTCCAAATAATCCCGTACCATGATGTATCTGGAATAGTAGTTATTAGTGAAACAAAAATACTTGTACAAACCACCAAAGTAACTCCATCCCCAACGGTCCAAAGATTCAAATCTTGGTAATATTCTGAACCATTTATGAACATCACAGCAAATATGATTAAAACGTTTATAGCTCCTACGTAAATAAGTAGCTGTGCTGCAGCTACAAAATGGGAGTTTGATAAAATATAGAATAAAGATATACAAACAAGAGCCAGTCCCAACGAAAAGGCAGAAAAAATTGGGTTGGTAAATAATACTACTCCTAGACTTCCTAATACAAGACCTGATCCCAGAAAGATTAAAAGAAAATCATGTATCGGTTCAGGTAAATCCATTAGATGTAAAATAAAAGATAAATAAATTGAAATTTCATGACCTTATTGATACGACCAGGAAAAAATTTTATATACTAAATTCCTAATTGAATTAAATCCTAAGGAGTGTGAATTTCTCTAGGTACAGTTATAGGACTAATCTAATTCTTTATACGAACGAGTATTCGAAACTATTTCGAAACTATAAACTATATTAATAAAATTATATAAATCTTTTCAATATTTAAATAATTTAAATATTGAAATAAATAAATAAAGAATTTTATTTGAATTGAATTGTTCGAATTGTATAATCGTCAATTACTGACATTGGTAAACGGCCCAAAGCAATTTGATTATAATTCAATTCGTGACGATCATAAGTCGAAAGTTCATATTCTTCAGTCATTGATAAACAATTTGTTGGACAATACTCAACGCAGTTACCACAAAATATACAGATCCCGAAATCAATACTGTAATTAAGCAATCGTTTCTTTCGAATATCAGTTTCCAGTTTCCAATCAACAACGGGTAGATCTATAGGACATACACGAACACATACTTCACAAGCAATGCACTTATCAAATTCAAAATGGATTCGACCGCGGAAACGTTCCGATGTTATTAATTTTTCATAAGGATATTGAATAGTTACAGGTAAACGATTTGCGTGGGCTAAGGTAATCATGAAACCTTGACCAATGTACCTTGCAGCTCGTACTGTTTGTTGACCATAATTCATGAACCCAGTTACCATAAGGAACATATCGTGAATATCTATGAATATTTTTGTTTTGTTTCTTTCTCTTGTTTGAGACAAGTTATGAATATAGAATATCAATCTTTTACAGTGAAAACAGTCGAAACGAAGTTGTTAATAATAGATTACCCAGAGAAATAGGTAAAAGAAATTTCCATCCAAGATTTAATAATTGATCCATTCTTAACCTAGGCAAAGTCCATCTTGTTGTGATAGAAAGGAACAAGAACAAATAAGTTTTAGCTAATGTAATAAAGATACCAATTGTAGTTCCAAAAACTCCACATGTTTTATTTATTTCAAAAAGCTCAGAAACAAATATGTATGGAATAGAGATATTCCAACCGCCCAAGTAAAGAACTGTTACAAATAATGAAGAAACTAATAAGTTTAAATAGGAAGCAACGTAAAATAAACCAAATTTGATACCCGAATATTCGGTTTGATAACCTGCTACTAATTCTTCTTCAGCTTCTGGTAAATCAAAAGGTAATCTTTCACATTCCGCTAGGGAAGAAATTAGAAAAATGATAAAACCTATAGGTTGACGCCATAAATTCCATCCAAAAAAACCATATTTTGATTGTGCGTCAACTATATCAACTGTACTTAAACTGTTAGATAATCCTAGTCGGTGATAACATTACTGTTCCCATCGCTATTACAGAACCGTACATGAGATTTTCACCTCATACGGCTCCTCGAAGGCCATAAATAAATCTAAGGGACCGGGCCGGTTATTTATCTTGATATATCCCTCGGATAGATAGGATTCAAATCCATTGGACGGTCCTGAATTAGACCAATTGAATTCTGTCTGTTATAATAATAAATACAAAAAGGTACTTCTGAATTGATCTCATCCCTTAAGAATTTGAATTTGTTGAGTAATAATTGAATTCTTCAATTCAATAAAATACTCCTTTAGAATTCTCAATAACCCGTCGTTTTCGATTACGTAAAAAAATTAGACACTAGTTTATGAATTATGACATAAATTGTATTTCCATGAATATGGATATAAGAAAGAATCAAAAGGGATCCCTCTTTTTAATTGTATTCTATTCTTTTGTTTTTTTTCGTTCCTATTCTTCTTTTTTTTATGTGCAAAACAAAAAGGGACTTAAAAAAAAATTAAAGGATTATTTCGTTTCTGATAGTTATTTATTTAATCAGTGGATAGGAGCATACTCTGGATCGGAATTGTGGGGAGTACTGCCTTATTTTTTCTACGAACTTAAAGCCCCAATTTGTATTCTTTTTATATTATGCAGAAATGCTCTTTTGGAGAATTTACATAATCTCCATTACTAATCCTTTGTGTATCTTGGTGTTTCTAACCATCCACGCATTTTTTATCAATCTCCCCTTATGGTAATACATGTATGGTAATTCATACAAACGATAGTCGATAGTGAAAACTCAATAAGGTTGGTCTTTTGAGCCCGCTTCAAAACAGGATGACTAATCAACCAATTTTGGGGTAAACGCTTTCTTCCGCTTATAATTTTTTTCCACTTAATTCTTATACATAGAAAATGAGACTCAATATTTTTACTGCAGATTCAAATGAAATTCAAATCATAGTATATTAATTCTATATCCTATATCTATATATATTACTATATATATATTAATATATTAATAATATATTAAATATAAATATATATAATAATTAAATTAATATTATATATTCAAAATAAGATTATATATTCAAAATAAGATTATATATTCAAAATAAGATATATATCGATTTTTTTTTTATTTTATTAATAAATATTTAATATTGAATTTCAATTTCATTAAATTAATAATGAAAATTAGAATATTCTAAAATATTAGAATATTAAATCTTAGAATATTAAATCAATGAATAATGAATAAATAGAAGCTGTTTTATTTCACTCATATAACTATCTGATTTAGTTCATCAATCCGAATTTTGAATAAAAATAATGAAAATCAAAAATCAGGATATCTATTCCATTTTTTCTACCCCTTTGCTATAAAGAAGAAAAGAAATAAAGACGAAAAGAAAGGAGCATGGAAAAGTTTCTGTCTCAACGAATCACACGTAGAGATATTGATAACACACATAGAGTTAATGGTATTTCATAACTAATCGATTGAGCAGCAGCCCGTAGACCACCCAAAAAGGAATATTTATTATTTGACCCATATCCTGACATAAGAAGTCCAATGGGAGCAATACTCGAAATAGCAATCCATAAAAAAACACCGATATTGAGATCAGCTAAAACAAAGTTATAGCCAAAAGGAATTACTGAATAGCTTACTAGAATTGATATGACTGATATAGATGGTCCAATACTGAATAAACGAATATCTCCCCTAGATGGAATAAGATTCTCTTTGAAAAGTAGTTTTGTTCCATCTGCTAGAGCTTGAAGAACTCCCAAAGGACCGGCGTATTCAGGTCCAATACGCTGTTGTATCGCTGCGGATATCTCTCTTTCTAACCATACAATCACTAGCACACCTATTGTGATTCCCAATACAAGAGTCAAAATAGGGACAAGTATCCATATAATTCCATAGACCTCTTTTAAAGATTCCAATCTGGAAAAAGAATTGATATCTTGTATTTCTGTTGTATCAATTATCATTTCAACGATCAACTTCTCCCATAATGATATCTATGCTACCTAGTATTGTCATAATATCAGCCAATTTCATTCTTTTAACTAACTGAGGAAGAATTTGCAAATTGATAAAACCCGGGGGACGAATTTTCCATCTCCAAGGAAAACCATTCTGATCCCCTATTAGAAAAATTCCTAATTCTCCCTTTGGGGCTTCAACTCTCACATAAAGTTCTTGTTTCGGTAATTCAAAAGTCGGAGACGGCTTTTTACTAATGAATCGATATTCAAAATCATTCCATTCTGGATCCTTTTCTCTATCAAAGCAGCGGATTTCTAAATTCTCATATGGCCCCCCCGGAATTCCTTCCAGAGCCTGTTGAATAATTTTTATGGATTCTACCATTTCACCAATTCGTACTAAATAACGAGCTAATGAATCTCCTTCTTTTTGCCATTGAACTTCCCAATCAAATTCCTCGTAACATTCATAATGATCAACTTTACGTAGATCCCATTGGATTCCGGAAGCCCGAAGCATTGGTCCTGATAAACCCCAATTTATTACTTCCTCTCCACCAACAATGCCTACCCCCTCAACCCGTTCTAAAAAAATGGGATTTCGCGTAATAAGTTTTTGATATTCAACAACCCTTGTTAAAAAATAATCGCAGAAATCCAAACATTTATCTATCCAGCCATGAGGTAGATCAGCCGCTACCCCTCCGATACGAAAAAAATTATGCATCATTCTCATACCTGTGGCAGCTTCGAATAGATCATATATTAATTCTCTTTCTCTGAAAATATAGAAGAAAGGGGTTTGTGCACCAATATCTGCCATAAAAGGTCCCAGCCATAGTAGGTGAGAAGCTATACGACTCAACTCCAACATAATTACTCGAATATAGCTAGCTCTTTTAGGTACTTGAATATTTCCTAACTGTTCCGGTCCATTTACAGTTATTGCTTCTGTGAACATAGTAGCTAAATAATCCCAACGTGTTACATAAGGCAGATATTGTACAATTGTTCGGTTTTCTGCAATTTTTTCCATCCCTCTATGTAAATAACCCAATATTGGTTCACAATCAATAACATCCTCACCATCTAGAGTAACAATAAGTCGAAGAACACCATGCATTGATGGATGGTGAGGACCCATATTGACTATCATGAGGTCTTTTCTTGTAGTTGGGGCATTCATAGGTTTTTCCTCGATTCATTCTTCCATGAATTGCTTAAAACAAAACTTAGTTCATCAAAATTCAAGATCTAATAAATCGAATAATTCAAAACGACTCTTCAAATTAATTAGTTTGTGGCTCCCGAATATCCAACTGATTAATTAATTTTTTATAACGTATTCCATTTTTCTTTGACAAATAAGACAAGAGTCGTTTCCGTTTTCCCAGAATTTTACGTAAACCCCTTTGAGATAAATAGTCTTTTCTGTGCAATTTCAAATGTGAAGTAAGTCTTCGTATCTTATTGGTGAAATTCAATACTTGAAATTCAATCGATCCCGGGTTTTCTTCTTTTTTTTCTTGTGAAATAACGGGTATAAATGATTTTTTTACCATAAAAAAATGAAAGCTTGTCTTTCCCCCCTTTTTATAGAGTCTAGATATTTTTATTGATCAGTAATAATAATGAAATGACACTCATTTTCAATTTTGTATATACAATAATCTTAATATACAATAATCTAGAATTCCTGATTTTCTTTTTCAAATAAATTTTGATTAATCAACCCAATTCAAATAGGTATACAAAAAATACTATATTTATGCATTCACAAAAGCAAAATTGTCGACTTCAAATAAGAAGATTTTGATGATTCATTTATAGATCTAATGGATAGGATATATCATTGAATTAGTATCGTACCTCAGTGAGAATAGAGGGTAAGACAATTCAATGCGTATGTGCATCTATTTGTTTTCGCATACCAGATATGTTACGAGAAATAGAAAAAACAAAAAATGTAGATTAACGAATTTTCAATCGTGGATACATATGTATCCTTACCATACTGAAACGGCTGCCATTATTGGTATCAAACCAATAGCGATTCATACAAGCTAAATCTTCTAATCGATAATTTGGCCAAAGAAATAACTTTAAATTAATTAGTTTTTGTTTATCTCTATCAATATTTTTACTTGTAGCCAAAACTTGACAGCAATTATTCACTTTATTCTCATTGTAAAATGCCGTATTTCTATGCACACTATTTCTATTCCTAGGATTGAAACAAATTAGAATTCTCAATTCTCTACGACGTCTAGCGGATAAAAGATTTTCAGGAACAAGCAAATCATAATTCTTTTTTTCTTTATTTTCAGTCAGCTTTTGATCTCTTGTTCTTGTAATGGATTTCTTAATGGATTTATCCAAATTTTTCTTATCAACGTAGCTTTTTTCTCGGTATCTTTGATTAATTTGGTGCTTTCTCTTATGAATCAACGAAAGGCCTATGGTTTGATACATATTAAATTGTTCATGGTTTTTTATAGACAGACGAATCGGTTCGATACTCAATATTCCTTTTTTCATCAATTCCGTATTTTTATTCAATTCTGTAAGAGTGAAATCTTTCTGATTCTTAATTTTCATAATATCTAGACTTAGTTCTCCTCTTTGAATAGAGGCTATAGCAATTTCTTTTATATTTTTCAGTCTAAGCAGGAGACAATATACTTGGATATTATTCATTATTCTTTCATTTAAGCAATCACGCCAGTTCAATTGAAAAAGCAAATACCTTCTTAGGAAGCAATTAAGTTCTGCTTCGATGTTGTTCGTGTATTTATTTTTTTTTACACCCTTTTTTATGTCGGATCTGGCATAATCTTCTTTAACATCTTTTTCTTTCTTTGAAGGGGATGCTTCAAGATTTAGTCGACCTGCATATTCCGTTTTTCCTTTATTTCGAGTCTCTAACTCTAATTCAAGATATTTTTTTTTTTTCCATCGTCTAAAAATATCTATTTTTTTCTTTTCCGTGATGTTTTTCTCATTTTTATTTACATTAAAATTGAAAAAAAGGAATTTGATTGGTATGATCCATGGGTTACTCGTATATGCATTATAAAATATAAAAATTTTAGAGAAGAAAAAAAATTCCCGATTCGCTATGCAACGATTTAGTATTTCTACATTCATTCCCATCCAATCAAAAAGGTTTTTTTTTTTATTGGATGGGTTGATTTCTTCATGAAGCGTAAAATAATAATCGGTATCGATCGAACCCCCAAAATGCACTTTATTTGTAAGACAAAAATTCAGAATTCTCCAATCAAAACACTTTCTATCCAAATTTTTTTCCATATCTAGAATAGAATCTTCTACTATATAATTCTTGAGAGGAATATCATCCGTCATATCCAATTTTTTTTTTTTACGCGTGTTGGAATTATAAGAAATCGCTTGGTTATTATTTGCTTGGAATGACGATCTATATCCATAAATATATGAGTCCTTCTTATCTGCATAATTAAGGGATTTATATGATAAAAGATCATACCCATATTGTTTTTTCATTTTTTTTTTTTGATTTGTTAATGAATCTATTTCGTGTTTTTTGTAAAGAATTAATCCGTTTTGTTCATATGAATGATATTTGGTTAAATCTTTATTTTGAGCCACATGGCGTTCATTCATTTTATTTCGCCATTTGTGGGATACTAATCTAGACCATCCATTCTGAGATAAATCGTATTGATAATGACCTTTTAACCAATTTGTCCATTGATTCATTACAGAATTGGGAGCGCTCTTATGTTTTAATTTGGAATGAGATATTCCTTGTACTCCAAAAAGATAATCCTTTAGTTCATTCTTAAGAAAAAGAGGTGTTCCATGATATTCAAAAACGGATCTTAATTTATACTTATATAAGTTAATAACTTGGGTTTGTGATAATTTGTAAAATACATATGCTTGTGACAAAGAGGATACGTCACAAAAATTATGTGAATTCGTATTCCTAATATTACAAATTGATTCTTTTATAGTAGAAATAAAGTGAATTAGACTTTGATTTTTTTTATCACTTCTTTTTCTTTCTTCATTTGCTTCATTATTGTAAATGTATTTAGTAAGAATTTTTTTTGTTGATTCAAGAAAAAGTTGTACATTGATTCTAGGAATATTAATGATACATACAAAGATATCTATATATACCCTTTCTATGAAAAATTTAAAAAAATAATGTGATTTGCGGGATAATCGAACATTTCTTTTTTGTAATATCTGCCAAATATTTTTTTGTAATTCTAATCTTTTATCATCATAAGTTGTTTTCTTAGAACAAATATTTCTCTCTGAACCTTTTTTCTTGTCTTTTTTAAATTTTTCTATTTGTTTTATGATTTTCTTTGTTCTATCATTCAGATCTTTTATTTTTTTTTCTGTCAATGAACAATCTGTCCAATTAATAGATTGAATTGGAATGGTGGATTCGTAAATAATTTGATTCCTCTTACTTTTACTTTTTGTTGAATCTTTTTGAATTTCATTCAATTCATATATTTTTCTCAATCCAAATATAAATAAAAGATTTGATAATGATAGTTTTTTTATTTTTTCTTTTAGAAATAGAATCCTTTTGCGAATACTTTGGATGATCCGTTGTGCTGTTTCTTTTGCTATATTTAGAAAAAATTTTGTTCTTTCGTTTAAGACTTTTAGAACTAGAAAAAAATTCTTTTTCCAAATTTTTATTTTTTTTTTAAGTTCTTTAAAAATGGGATCAAAAAACGAACGTCGGTTTCGGGGAGAAGAAGAAAAGGGCAATTCTACTTCCATTCCGAAAACTGTTAAAAAGAAGAAATCCATTTTTTTAACTTTTTTTTTCATTGGATCCTTTTCCTTTTGAGGGGATCGTAGCTTAGATCTGTATCTGTGCCAAGGTTTCAGACGAAAAGGAAAAAGGACCTTTATTTGAATACCCTCAGTTAGCCAGTTTTTCGGAAATTCTGTTTCGGATAATTGAACGCCATTATAGGTGCATTTAATATACATTTCTCTATTCCAATCCTTTAAATCCTCTGACCATTCGGGAGATTGAAATAATAGTATACGAACGATATTTTTAGTTATTATCAATGAGGGTAATAGAATATATTTTCTAATAATCGATTGGGTTACTAATAAAAAACCTCTTATTACTTGAGCATATATAATGCTATCCCAGGCTTCGGCTATTTCTATACGCCTTTCTTCCTCTTTTTTCTTAATCTCTTTTGTCTTTTCCTCTGTAGAATCCGAAATTTTCAATTCTGTATTTTTATTTTTCC